TGGCGGGCCTCTTTTAATGAAGTAAAAAAAAAAAATACCTTTCCCTTGATCTCATGCCTTAATTTAATAAGGTGGTAAAAGGTGCTAATAAGTCATACAGCATTAATAGATTCGTGGTAAAATCCCTCTATGATACGTTTTATTAGAAATTTTGGCCGATACCAATAAAGGGATCAAATGGTATATAGTTTCTTTTGTTGATAGATTGGAGGATTAGAAAGATGACTATTGCTTTCCAATTGGCTGTTTTTGCATTAATTGCTACTTCAGCAATCTTACTGATTAGTGTACCTGTTGTATTTGCTTCTCCTGATGGTTGGTCAAATAACAAAAATGTTGTATTTTCCGGTACATCATTATGGATTGGATTAGTCTTTTTGGTGGGTATCCTTAATTCTCTCATCTCTTGAACCTATTTGTTCTATTTAGATCCAAAAATGAAATGATCCCCTCCTAATTCTTTCATTTTCAGGTTGTGAGACCCATTAAAATGAAATATAAGTCCCCAAAATGCAAATAAAGAAAAAAAAAAATGAAAGGGAGGGGTCAAACAAACTTCTTATATTTAACTATTTAAAAATGAAATTAAAAAATATATATTAATTAAATAATTTTATTATACTATTTATTTATATTTATAATATATTATTATTTATATTTATAAATAGTAGAAATTTTCTATAATATTTATAATACTATTTTGATAATAATATTTTTTTGATAATAACTAATTTTATTATTATTAAAATTAAATGATTATAATTTTAAATTTATATATTCTAATTTCACTATATAGTTATTGTTAACTATATATAGTATTTCTATTAGAATAATATCTAATTTTATACAATTCAAATTTGATATTATTCTAATTACTATTAATATTTTTAATAATTTATAAAGAATCTAAATTCATTTTTTATTAAATGAAAATAAATTTTATTAAATGAAAATAAGCATTTTGCAATTACTCTGAAAGACAAAGGAGTATCTGATCTAACTCTGCACAAATATGGCCCATCCATTGTGTATCAAGAACAAGCGGATATAGTTGAATGGTAAAATTTCTCTTTGCCAAGGAGAAGATGCGGGTTCGATTCCCGCTATCCGCCCAGGGTAATGGGTTCATTTTTTTTTTTAATAGGATAAAGAATTAAGTATAGTTGACAGTGATAGTAGAGTGGTTCTATCCTCTTCACTTCTATACTATTCCCTTCTTTTCCTCCTGCCCACCCCAAAATAAAAAGAAAAAAATAGTAATTAATTACTAGTTACCGGAGTCAAACCTCCATTTTTTGTCAAAAAAAATGTTGCGGAGACGGGATTTGAACCCGTGACCTCAAGGTTATGAGCCTTGCGAGCTACCAAGCTGCTCTACCCCGCGACGAAGAGAGGGACTGGGAACTAATGGACAAAGAAGGATTGAGTACACCCCTCTACCATATTGGTACAAATAGAATAGCCTATTTATACAGAATGGTAAAGGGGCTCCTCTATGATCATAGAAATGAATATAAAAAATGAAACGATATTTTAATGCTTACCAACTTGACCTTGTTGCTCCGGGCAACAAACATGCATGAACCATTTCACGAAGTATGTGTCCGGATAACCCAAAGTCTCGATAGTTAGCTCTCGGTCTTCCGGTTGAAAAACAACGTCGATGAAGACGTGTAGGTGCACTATTACGCGGTGGGGATTGTAACTTTCCGTGAATTTCCCATTTCTCACTCAACAATGGAACTTTACCTATTTCTTTTTTGGGGGATCGACGAATCAAATGATATTTTTGTTCCAATTTTTGCCTCTTCTTTTCCCTCTGAATTAAACCTTTTCTTGCCATAATGGTTCGGTTCTTCCTATTAGTATCAATGATAAAAGTCGGATCCTAGATGTAGAAATAGTAGAAATATAAGAAGGCGGACCCCCTTCTGCATCGAAAGAAATGATATTATCGAGGATATAACACATAAGAATTAACCAAATTTGCCCGATGTAGAGGCAATCAAGAAAGCCGCGTAAGTGAATATATAACCTACAGAAAAATGGGCTAATCCAACCAATCTTGCTTGCACAATGGAAAGAGCTACCGGTTTATCTCTCCATCGAATTAAATTAGCCAAAGGTGTGCGTTCATGAGCCCATGCTAAAGTTTCAATCAATTCTTGCCAATATCCACGCCAGGAAATTAAGAACATAAATCCAGTAGCCCAAACAAGATGTCCAAATAAGAACATCCACGCCCAAACTGATAAACTATTCATACCAAAAGGGTTATATCCGTTGATAAGTTGTGAAGAGTTTAACCATAGATAATCTCTTAACCATCCCATCAAATAAGTGGAAGATTCATTAAACTGTGAAACGTTACCCTGCCATAATGTGATGTGCTTCCAATGCCAATAAAAAGTAACCCATCCAATGGTATTTAACATCCAAAAAACTGCCAAATAAAATGCATCCCAAGCCGAAATATCACAAGTACCACCTCGTCCCGGAC